AGTTCTTTTTCTTGTTCTTGATTCGATTGTAATGGAATGATGAATCTATTTCTTCGTCTCTTTGCCAATAAATCAGAATTCTCGTCAAGAATAGCAGGGTATATAAAATTACAATGACCGTTACATATGATTCGATCAGGTACTGAATAATGAAGAACCCCCCCCTCCTTTTTACCAGAAGGATTCGACCTAAACAATTTGTGTCTCGCTTGATCATCAGTCACTGAAAGGTTAGAAATAAATTTTCGTTCGACAGAAAGAGAATGAATATTTATTTGATCTTGATCCTTGTGGAGCGAAAAAGGGACTATACTGGATCTGTACGGAACTCCTGATAATATCCACAAATGGCTTGTTTTTGGTAAGAGATGAACATTACCATATGTATATTCGGGTGCATGGTACACAGCGGTACTCCAGTGCATTTCTCCCTCTGAGTCAGAATAAATATGTTTTCGGACCCTCTCTTTAAAATTCAAGATGGATGCTTCGGCGCGAATCTCGGCAATGACTTGTTCTGATTCTACATATTGATCATTTTTAACTAAAATAAAACTTTTTGGTGGAATATTCACATTATGTAGAATATCTTGACCCTCAATAATTACATATAGGTCTATATAACATAGAAAAGCTGGATAGCCATGACGTGTACGTGTGGGATGAACCAAATGTTCATTGAATTTGATTTTTCCATTATCAGGAGCTCGTACATGTTCCGCCGTACCGCCTGTAAATACTCCACCGGTATGAAAGGTTCTTAATGTTAGTTGAGTCCCGGGTTCCCCAATAGATTGACCCGCGACAATACCTACTGCTTCTCCCAATTCGACCAGGTCGCCATGAGTGGGGCTACGGCCATAACATAATCGGCAGATCCAAGATGTACTCCTGCAAGTAAAGGGAGTTCTAATAGATATTGATTGTGCTCTAAAGGTTATGAATCGATTGATAAGTCCAATCCCAATATCTTGATTTCGAATGGCAACGCATCGTGAACCCATATATATATTGTCTGCTAATACACGACCAATTAATGTTTGGATAAAAATTCTTTCTGTTATCATCCCATTTTGAAGACTCACAGAAATACCTCGGATGGTGCCACAATCTGTTCTACGTACAACAATGTGTTGAACTACTTCAACAAGTCTGCGCGTGAGGTATCCAGCATCTGATGTTCGTACAGCAGTATCCACAACTCCTTTGCGAGCTCCGTAGCAGGAAATAATATATTCCGTTAAAGAGAGTCCTTCGCGTAAATTGCTTTGAATGGGTAAATCAATCATTTGTCCTTGAGGATCCGACATTAATCCTCTCATACCTACTAATTGATGGACCTGAGATGCATTTCCTCTAGCTCCCGAAAAAGACATTATATGGACTGGGTTAGAAGGATCAGTCATCCTAAAATTAGGATTCATTTGTTGTCGTAAATATTCACTTGTAGCATACCAGATCTCAATGGATTGACGTAATTTTTCTACCGCGTGTACATTCCCATAATGATGGTGTTTTTCCAAAATTAAACTTTGTTGTTCCGCATCTTGTACTAGCCACCCCTTGGAAGGGATTGTTAAAAGATCATCAATTCCTAATGAAATGGATGTAGTAGTGGCTTGCTGGAAACCCAGAGTCTTTACTTGATCCAGGACATGTGATGTATATGCCATTCCAAAGTGATCTATTAATCTGCTAATAAGTCGTTTCATGGCAGTTCCATCTATCGCTTTATTGTGAAAGACTAGATCGGCCCGTTCTGACATAAGTACCTCGCTATTCAGTTGAGTAGGATTCGACAATGGATTTGAGTCAGTGATTCGAAGACTGCCTTTCCTCGATCTTGATTAGCGGAGAAATTAACGAATTAGAATACTAGTTGAGACGGGGAGACCCGAATCGAATTATCGCGGGTATCATAGAATTTTTTAGCTTAGGTACTATATGAGCAAGCTCGGCAAAACCCTTGTACCGCTTCTTCTATCTCTCGATAAAAAGAAATATGACCAACAGTGGTTCGAATGTCTATACAAAAGATTTCCTTGTTGACATTTCTTACTATTAGATAGTGACCATAAATCTCATGATAGGTACCAAAAGATTCACATTGAACTTCGATAGGAACTTCTCTTGGTGCAATCACGCGTTGATCTAGTCGCCACCGAAGCCACAAAGGACTAGCTAAGTTGATTCGTCTCTGCCGATAAGCTCCAAGTGCATCATAGGAATTACAAAAGTAGGGTTCTTTTGTATACTTATGGTTATTATCTTCCATTTTTTTTTCATTTTTAGAGTTTCTGGGATTCCATGGATTATACCTATTTGCACAAATACCTCGACGATTCCCGATCGTTAATACATAGAGTCCCATAAGCATATCTTGAGTTGGTACGGAAATGGGATCTCCAATAGCTGGAGACAAGAGATTCATATGAGAAAACATAAGCAACCGCGCTTCCGCTTGAGCCTCCAAAGATAAAGGTATATGAACAGCCATTTG